AAAAACAAACATGTACTAATTTTTACTGATAATGACCAAAATACTGATGCTAATAGCAAAAATACTAATAATCTTGATCAAGCCGACGAAGTGACTTTCATACGTTATTCACAACAATCAGATTTTCGTCGAGACATAATCAAAGGCTCTATGCGTGCTCAAAGACGTAAAACAGTTATTTGTGAATTGTTTCAAGCAAACGTGCATTCTCCTCTTTTTTTGGACAGAATAGGCAAACCCCTTTTTTCTTTTGATATCTCCAGGATGATAAAATTCATTTTGAAAAAATGGATGTATAAAAAAACAACAGAATTAAGAATTTCGGATTATACCGAGGAAAAGAAAAAAGAAAATGAGAAAAAAAAAGAGGAAGAAAAAAGAGAAGAATACAAAAGACAAGAGAAAGCACGAATAGAAATAGCGCAAACCTGGGATAGAGTTTTATTTGCTCAAGCAATAAGAGGATCCCTATTAGTAACCCAATCTTTTCTTAGAAAATATATTCTATTCCCTTCAGTGATAATAGCTAAAAATATAGCCCGTATGTTATTATTTCAATTTCCCGAGTGGTCTGAGGACTTAAAAGATTGGAATAGAGAAATGCATGTTAAATGCACCTATAATGGTGTTCAATTATCAGAAACCGAATTTCCAAAAAATTGGTTGACAGACGGTATTCAGATAAAGATCCTATTTCCTTTTTACCTTAAACCTTGGCACAGATCTAAGGTGCCACCCCCCCAGAAAGATCCGCTGAGAAATAAAGAGCAAAAAAACGATTTTTGTTTTTTAACAGTTTGGGGAATGGAAACTGAAGTTCCTTTTGGTTATCCCAGAAAACAACGTTCATTTTTTGAACCCATTTTTAAAGAACTCAGAAAAAAAATTAAAAAATTACAAAAGAATCCTTTTTTAGTTATACAGGTTTTAAAAGAAAGAATAAATCTTTTTTTAAACCTTTCAAAAGAAAGAAAAAAATCGGTCATGAAAACCATTCTATTTTTAAAAGGAATAATAAAAGAACTTTCCAAAAGAAATCCAATTCAATTATTTGGATTAAGAAAAATAGATGAATTGAGTGAAACTAAAAAAGAAAAAAATGGGGTAATCAGTAATGGGATGATTAATGAATCGTCCATTCAAATTCGATTTATGGATTTGACAGATTCTTCATTGACAGAAAAAAAAATGAAAGATCTGGATGATAGAACCAGCACAATCAGGAATCAAATAGAAAAAATTACAAAAGATAAGAAAAAAGGATTTTTAACTCCTGAAATCAATATAAATAGTAGTTCTAATAAAATAAGTTATCCTACTAAACTATTAACATCAATAAAAAATATTTGGCAGAAATTAAAGAAATTCAAAAGAATAAATGTTCGATTAATCCGTAAATCATATTCTTTTTTCAAATTTTTTATTGAAAGGATATACATAGATATACTTATCTGTATCATTAATAGTCCCAGGATCACTACACAACTTTTTTTTGATAATTCAACAAAAATAAAAATGCTCGATAAATACATTTACAATAATGAAACAAATAAAGAAAAAATAGCTAAAACAAATAAAAATACAATTCGTTTTATTTGGACTAAAAAAAAGTCAATTTCTGATATTAGTAATAAAAATTCAAAGATTTTTTTATGCTCCTTCTCACAAGCATATGTATTTTACCAATTATATCAAACGCAATTTTTTAATTTGTATAAGTTAAGATATGTCCTTCAATATCACGGAACATCTTTTTTTCTTAAGAATGAAATAAAGGATTATTTTGAAACACAAGGAATTTTTTATCCTGAATTAAAACATAAAAATATTTTGAATTCGGAAATGATTCAATGGAAAAACTGGTTAAGGGGTCATTATCAATATGATTTATCTCCGATTAGATGGTATCGATTAGTACCACACAAATGGAGAAATAGATTCAATCAAACACGTATAGTGCAAAATAAAGATTTAAACAAAAGGCATTCAAATGAAAAAGATCGATTAATATTAATTAATTACAAAAAATTAAATGATTTTGAATTAAATTCATTATCAAATTCAAAATATAACCTTCAAAAATACTATGGATATGACCTTTTCTCATATAAATCGATTAATTATGAAAATAAGAAGGATTCACATATTTATGTATCACCATTACGTTTAAATAATAAACAAGGGATTTCTTATAATTACAACAAGATATATAAAAAAGGTAAATTAATTAATATGCCAGGAGGTATTATCCCTATTAATTTAGAAGACGATGATATTCTAAATCTAGATAAATTTACAGATAGAAAATATTTGGATTGGAGAATTTTCGATTTTTGTCTTCGAAATAAAGTCAATATTGAGTCTTGGATTGATATCGATACCAATGGTAATAAAAATACTAAGACTGGGTTTAATAATTATCAAATAATTGAGAAAATGGATCAAAAAGGTCTTTTTTTTCTTAAAATTTCCCAAAATGGAGGAATTATGGCATCCAACAATCAAAAAGATCTTTTTGATTGGATGGCAATGAATGAAGAAATATTAAGTCGTCCCATATCAAATCGAAACCTTTGGTTCTTTCCAGAATTTGTGATCCTTTATAATACATATATTATGAAACCGTGGATCATACCAATCCAACTACTTCTTTTAAATTTGAATAAAAATATTAGTGAAAATAAAAACATCACTAGAAAGAACAAAAGGGATCTTTTTCTATTTTCGAATGAAAAAAAACCGATTGAATTAGAGAATCGAAATCAAGAAGAAAAAGAATCCGCAATTCGAGATAATCTTGAATCAGATGCACAAAATCAAGCGAATCTTGGATCACTTTTCTCAAACCAAGAAAAAGATATTGGAGAAGATTATGCAAGCTCCGATATGAAAAAACGTAGAAAGAAAAAAGAATATAAGAGCAACACGGAAGTAGAGCTTGATTTTTTCCTAAAAAGGTATTTACGTTTTCAATTGAGATGGGATGATTCTTTAAATCAAAGAATGATCAATAATATCAAAATATATTGTCTCCTACTTAGACTAATAAATCCAAGAGAAATTGCTATATCCTCTATTCAAAGGGGAGAAATGAGTTTAGATATTTTGATTATTCAAAAGGATTTAACTCTTACAGAATTAACGAAAAAGGGTATATTAATTATCGAACCAATTCGTTTGTCTATAAAAAATGATGGACAATTGATTATGTATCAAAGTCTAAATATTTCATTGTTTCATAAGAGTAAGCCCAAAATTAATCAAATATACCGAGAAAAAAGCTATGTTGCTAAGATGAATTTGGATAAATCCATTGCAAGACATCAAAAAATGGCTGAAAATAGATACAAAAATGATTATGATTTGTTGTTTGTTCCCGAAAAGGTTTTATCCACTAAAAGACGTAGAGAATTAAGAATTCTAATTTGTTTCAATTCGAGGAAGAGAAATGGTATTCATAAAAATCCAGTATTTTGCAACAACGTAAAAAACTGGGGTGAATTTTTGGATAAAAGAAAACATTTTGATAAAAAGAAACTAATTAAATTAAAGTTCTTTCTTTGGCCTAATTATCGATTAGAAGATTTATCTTGTATGAATCGATATTGGTTTGATACCAATAATGGGGGCCGCTTCACTATGATAAGGATACATATGTATCCACGATTGCAAATTTGTTAATTATGCGTTTTTCATATATATTCTGTACCATATATGTATGGTATATGAAAAAAGGAGTTGCACCTATGTATTGTCTTACCTTCCAGTCTGATACATGAATACTAATTCAATGCATTTATCAATATCCAATAGATCTATAAATGATTAATGGAATCTTTTTATTTATTCTTTTTTTTAGATTTCGATCCAAAATTTTTTCTCTTTTATAAATGTAGAAATATATCACCCTTTCCTATTCCTATACGAATAAAATTGAAAAGAAAATTGGATTGATTCATTTTATTTGATAAAATTAGGAGTTCATAAAGAAATTAAGATTATTGTGTATACCAAATTAAAATGACTAGCATTATTCTTACTGATCAGTAAAATCGATTAAAAAAAAAGAGGATAGAAAATCCGTTTTATGGTAAAAAATTCATTCATCTCAGTTATTTCACAAGAAGAAAAAGAAGAAAACAGGGGGTCCATTGAATTTCAAGTATTTCGTTTCACCAATAAGATACGAAGACTGACTTCACATTTGGAATTGCACCGAAAAGATTATTTATCTCAGAGAGGTTTACGTAAAATCCTGGGAAAACGCCAACGACTGCTGTCTTATTTGTCAAAGAAAAATAGAATACGTTATAAAGAATTAATTAGTCAGCTGGATATTCGGGAGTCAAAAACTCGTTAAGTGAAAAAGGAATTTGAATTATTTGATTTTTTTATTCGATCTTGAATTTTAATGAACTTCTTTTCATTTTCAGCAATTCATGAAAGAATGAATCGAGGAATAACCTATGAATGTAACAACTACAAGAAAAGACCTCATGATAGTCAATATGGGACCTCACCACCCATCAATGCATGGTGTTCTTCGGCTCATCCTTACTCTAGATGGTGAAGATGTTATTGATTGTGAACCAATATTAGGTTATTTACACAGAGGAATGGAAAAAATTGCAGAAAATCGAACAGTTATACAATATCTACCTTATGTAACACGTTGGGATTATTTAGCTACTATGTTCACAGAAGCAATAACCGTAAATGGACCAGAACAGTTGGGAAATATTCAAGTACCTAAAAGAGCCAGTTATATCAGAGTAATTATGTTAGAGTTGAGTCGTATAGCTTCTCATCTGTTATGGCTTGGCCCCTTTATGGCAGATATTGGTGCACAGACTCCTTTTTTCTATATTTTCAGAGAAAGAGAATTAGTATATGATCTATTCGAAGCTGCCACAGGTATGAGAATGATGCATAATTATTTTCGTATCGGAGGAGTAGCGGCCGATCTACCTTATGGATGGATAGATAAATGTTTGGATTTCTGTGATTATTTTTTAACAGCGGTTTCTGAATATCAAAAACTTATTACGCGAAATCCTATTTTTTTAGAACGAGTTGAGGGAGTAGGCATTATTGGTCCAGAAGAAGCAATAAATTGGGGTTTATCGGGACCAATGCTACGAGCTTCCGGAATCCAATGGGATCTTCGTAAAGTTGATCATTATGAATGTTACGACGAATTGGATTGGGAAATCCATTGGCAAAAAGAAGGAGATTCATTAGCTCGCTATTTAGTCCGAATCGGTGAAATGAGGGAATCTATAAAAATGATTCAACAAGCTCTGGAAGGAATTCCAGGGGGGCCCTATGAGAATTTAGAAACCCGGTGCTTTGCTAGAGAAAGGGATCCGGAATGGAATGATTTTGAATATCGATTCATTAGTAAAAAACCTTCTCCTACTTTTGAATTGCCGAAGCAAGAACTTTATGTAAGAGTTGAAGCCCCAAAGGGAGAATTGGGGATTTTTTTAATAGGAGATCAGAGTGGTTTTCCTTGGAGGTGGAAAATTCGTCCACCTGGTTTTATCAATTTGCAAATTCTTCCTCAGTTAGTTAAAAGAATGAAATTGGCCGATATTATGACAATACTAGGTAGCATAGATATCATTATGGGAGAAGTTGATCGTTAAAATGATAATTGATACAACAGAAGTACAAGATCTAAATTCTTTTTCTAGATTGGAATCTTTAAAAGAAGTCTATGGAATCATAGGGATGTTTTTACCTATTTTGACTCTTGTATTGGGAATCACAATAGGTGTACTCGTAATTGTGTGGTTAGAAAGAGAAATATCCGCAGGAATACAACAACGTATTGGTCCCGAATACGCCGGTCCTTTGGGAATTCTTCAAGCTTTAGCAGACGGGACAAAACTTATTTTCAAAGAGAATCTTTTTCCATCTCGAGGAAATACCCGTTTATTCAGTATAGGACCATCCATAGCAGTTATATCCATTTTACTAAGTTATTCAGTAATTCCTTTTAGTTATCACCTTGTTTTATCTGATCTCAATATCGGTGTTTTTTTATGGATTGCCATTTCCAGTATTGCTCCCATTGGACTTCTTATGTCAGGATATGGATCAAATAATAAATATTCTTTTTTAGGTGGTCTACGAGCCGCTGCTCAATCGATTAGTTATGAAATACCATTAACTCTTTGTGTGTTATCAATATCTCTACGTGCGATTCGTTAAAACAGAAACTTTTCTTTATTCTTTTTTTTCGAAAAGAAATTGAATAGATATCTCCTTTTTTTATTCATCATTCAGTTTGATGACCTAAATCAGATAGTTGTATGAGTGAAAGAAAACAGCTTAGAAATTAGCAGTAAAAAAATGGAGTCTCATTTCCTACGTACAAGAAAAAAAAAGGAAATATAAGCAAGACTTTTACCCCAAGATTGGTTGATTAGTCATCCTGGCTTGAAGCGGGCTCAACTCAAAAGATCAACCGTATAGAGTTTTCACTATGGTTTCTATGTATTACCATAACGGGTGATTGAGCAAAAATCAGTGGATGGTTAGGAACACCAAAATACATAAAGGATTAGTAATGGAGATTTTTTATGGAAATTATCCAAAAAAAAAATTTTACATAAGATAAAAAGAATAATAATTGGGACTTTAAGTTAGTAGAAATGATCAAGTAGTACTACCCACAATTCCGATTCAGAGTATGCTCCTATCCACAGATTCAAAAATGACTATCAGGAACGAAATAATCCTTTTTTTGAAACCCCCCTTTTTCAGAAAGAAGAATAGGAACGAAAAAAAAAGATCTTTTTCCTCTTTCCTATATTCATAGGGATAACGTGGTATTTTTCAGGAACTAATGCATAATTTTTTTTTCGTAATCAAAAAGAATGGGTTGAAATATCTATTAATATTTCTAGAAAGAGTATTTTATTGAAGGATTAAGTTATTACTCAACAAAGAAAAATTCAAATTATTAAAGGATGAGATCAATTCAGAAGTGCTTTTTTAGTTATTATAGCAGACAGAATTCCATTGGTCTAATTCAGGACCTTCGATAGGTTTTGACTCTATCTATATAGAATATATATTTAATTTCCAATCGATATCGATATATAGTATTATACTACAAACATATCAATATAAATAATATCAATTCGGTCCTTAGATTTATTGATGGCCCTCGAGGAGCCGTATGAGGTGAAAATCTCACGTACGGTTCTGAAATAGCGATGGGAACAGTGATGTTATCATCGACTATGATTATCTAACAGTTCAAGTACAGTTGATATAGTTGAGGCCCAGTCCAAATATGGTTTTTGGGGATGGAATTTGTGGCGTCAACCTATAGGGTTTTTCATTTTTCTAATTTCTTCCCTAGCAGAATGTGAGAGATTACCTTTCGATTTACCAGAAGCAGAGGAAGAATTAGTAGCAGGTTATCAAACCGAATATTCGGGTATCCAATTTGGGTTATTTTATGTTGCTTCCTATCTAAATCTATTA